AGAGCTTCAGATCTGATTCTACACTACATACGATATTCCATTCCGGCCCTCACTAGCTTGGTTGTACAAGGAGGGGGCTACTACGCTCACCGCGCACTTGCATTACCACCTGAGCTTCGCTACCGCTTCGCCCAGCTCCTACGCCTACCACGAACTTGAATCATCACGTGGCTGCTAAAGCAAGCTAAGCTTCACACGGCCCTGAGGAAGCCAAAAGACCCTCTCACGGCCGAAGGCTCCGCAACACGTTGGAGAGCTTTTAGATCCCGCCCTAAAACGCCCATTCTCCTAGAGTTCCGAAGTGATCCTCATTCTCACCGCAGCCTTCTTAAGCCGAAAGAAAGCCGGGCAAGAATCTCATTTTTTGGTAGTACGAAGGGGGAGCAGAATCGTATCTGGCAGTGGTTCTTCGGATCGATCACAGATTCTCGGCCCCGTCGTTTGGCTTCCACTCCAGTTGACCTCTCCTGTTTCCATCCCCCCGTGAGAAGGTAGAGAGCAAAACCAACCCAGCAAACCACTATTACTATGCCCCTATTAGTATTAGTAAAGCATGTACTTCTTGCAAGGCTTGCTGAGCTTCTTCATGTGACAGACATCGCAAAAGTAGTCCGTTGAACGATCGCCGATAGAGGGCATCGTAAAAGTATACGATTTTTTAACCCTGATGGGTTTCGCAGTCGACCATTTGATAGCCCTGTTCCTGAATATACAGAATAGGGCTTCGATGAGCCCTAGATGTAAAGGGGTTCTTGAACCCTTCTAAGCAATTAGAAGAGCGCGGAATTTGACCTCCCTCAAATGGATGGATCTGGGATTGATTGTGGAACCGAGCAGAGAGAACCCGGGGCGGGCAGGAAGATACGCTAGCCGGAGTAGTCGCTCTGGAGCAGGTTCTTCGACTGGATCAATGCATGTATGAATCCTAAAAAAATCCCGAAGGTCTAGTCTAGAAAAAACCCGGATTTGGTTGGGTTAGCTTTTTGGTAGGAAAGGCGGTCACAGGAAGAAATGCCCTACCAATGAATAGATTAGTCTACTAAGGTCAACAATCTCTTTCTTCATATATGATACCGTCCGGTTTGATACCCGAAACTATAGATATGACACAAAAAAGAAAGATAGATATTCCCATGGTAGGAATAGGACAGTTGCACTAAGGAAGAGAGCTAGGGATTTGATAAAGGTGATAGGACAGGGTTCCAAACCTGCCTTAGTCTCAAATAGGGCGCAAGCTAGGGACATTACTATATGAATGAGACTTCATCCTTATTACAAGCGATACCTCAAATTCCTAAAATGCTCCTCTAGTCCCGAGCTTGGTAAATAACGCCGTGGGAAATCAAAACTTTCTTCCGGCCTTGTTGTGATAGGGGGGAGTGCAAAAAAAAAGGTAAATAAAGACCGTAGCCAAAAGCAAGGGATTCCCGGGGCCCGAACGAGAGCGGAGGCGGCAGGGCAGGTATTCTCATAAAAGAAAGAAAGGAGAACAGGCAGGGAGGTAAGAGCGAGTAAGACTAGGTTATAGCAACACAACAGAGGTTAGACAGCTCTTACCGGAGGAAGAGGTTTCAGGTCACCCGTCCCCTTGACCCAGACCCATCCTTACTCAAATAGGGGGTGAAATTGAATCTTCGCTAGCATTTTCCACCCGGGCGAGCTCGTCTTCATTCTTTTGGATGGCCTCGCGTCGAGGGGGATACAATTGACTGTCTCGAACTGATACGATAGGAATTGAAGTCCCGACTCTACATGCTGCACAACTTCTACCTTTCTTGAGCCCACTTCTTCGTCATCAGCCAAGATAGTGACTAGCTGGTCGTCGATAACGAACTTTACCCTTTGGTGCAGCGTAGATGGGCCTTATCGGGAAGGACCCCGCTGAATGGAGCCAAAGTATTCCCAATAGGAAAGTGCACGATGCCTCGATATCTACCACATTCAAACTGATCTTGAACTGGTACGGCCCGATCACAACGTCAAGAAAAATTACTCCAAAAGTCTGGCGGACGGAATTTTCGAATGCTCGGACCGTCATCGTCTTTCTCTTCATATCTCCATGCCCCAGCCCCAGGGCCTTTACACTGCTCAACGTGCAAACATTCAAACCACTCCCATTATCAATCTGCAGGTACTATCTGGGCCCGACAAGACGCCAAAATAGAAAGCGAGTGCGTGTGGGTTGTCCTATCGGCGGGGATCTCATCATCGGAGAATTTTATCACCCTAGGCGCCATGATTTGTCCGACCAAGTCGGCCAGCCTTTCGGGAGTGATATAGTCTTTTACATGGGCCTTTTGCAGAACCTCAATCATTTGCTCTCGGTGATGTTCCGAGGTTATCAATAGATCAACAATTTAGATCTGCGCGGGGATCTTTTTCAGGTGTTCCGCCACATTCTACTCTGGTTTCTTGAGAGCCTTGTGAAAGGCCTCTGTTGCTGGGTCTTTCTCTACTGCTTTCTCCTTTCCTTGGTCCTTCCGTGGTTCTCAAATGGTCAGGTTTGAAGCATCGTCCCGACCTAGTCATATTTCCTATCTCAGCACATTCTTCACCCTCTTTCTTCTCCACTTTCAATGCTACCGTCCTGCTTTCATATGTCCAAGACACCTTTGAAAGCCTTACCTTCCCTTACTTATAGATTATAGAAAGGGGTGGGGTTGAGATAACAATAGGTGAAGGTTTAGGGATAGTGATGGTGGCCGGTGCGTGGTTCTGAGGGTTCTGTGGAGGCGCGGTAATGGGAATAGGTGTTGGGGTAGGTTGAAGAGGGGCATGGATGGAATTGGTGTTGGCCTAGGTTGTGGTGGGATGGTAATGAGAGCTGGTGCGGGCCTTGGTTGATGGTTGACATGGATTGAGACGGGTTGGTTGAGCACGAATTTTTTGTTCTCTATGTTTCTGTGGTCTGGCTGGAGGGTATTTGAGAAGTCTTCACTGAGCTGGCTCAGGCTTACTTCTATGGGGTCTGCCTTTCATTGAATTGAATTTTAGTGAGGGTCACAAGTGAGGGTTGTGGGGTAAGGGAGGCTGACAACTATGGATGGCTAGCTCGGGATAGCCGCCGTCGGGAATGCTACATGTGGGGCCTTACCAGTGAATAGTGTTGAAACCTAGCCCTATATAGGAGTGTTGGACCTACAGGGCTCTAGTTACGTAGGGGCAAGCATATGTTTGTGTCTGTCCAAGCAAGCATATTTGTGTGCATTGATTGATAGAAGCGGCAAGTTTTGGTTGGGACAAGCTATCGCATGCATGGAAGTGAGGCAAGCTATTTTAGCTTGCTTAATTGTGGTGTTTTGGAATTCACTTCTCTAAGAACTGCAAAAAAGATTGGATCTTGTGCGCCGGCTATGCGTCAGGTCTCTCTCTCCCGCAAGGCAGCTTTGTCTTTCTATCTATCTTTCATAAATTCATATTATGGGTCTCAGAAATGGGTTTGAGATTTTCCATAAAGAAAGAAAGACATCAATCAATAAAACAATCAATCAAGAAAGAAATACGGCAGGAATTTCTTACTCACTACGCCGAGATAGATTTGTTCTATCCGCGTTCATCCATCACAGCGAGTTTGGATGGCGCGCCCCGAGAGAGAAGTAGTCGAAAGGTGCATGCGTTTGAACGTATGTCGGATCGGCTTGCTGCGCCGGCTTCTCTGACTTGATTCTTCTCTGAAGGCTAGGTCAAGTAGCCTTCCACCGACTCAACGGATGGAGAGAAGCGCGCAAGCAGAGCCGGACGTTACTTAGGCAATGCCGACCGGCACTTCAACCACTGAAATAGCAGCTAATTATTTAAAGAATTCTCAATGGTGCCGAAATCTCTCAATAAAGCAGCTAGGCCGTTTTCCTATCTCGTCAGGGGCTTACTCATAAAGGGGGCTTTCCCCTGACGCAAGTAGTCTCCGCGGCTATACTATATCAAATAGCCTAGGGCGCTACTGTACTAGTTTTTGTCGGGTTCTTTGCTAGCCAGACACCTGTCAACCAACCATCCAGTAACTATCAGTTCTTTCGCAAGCCAAGCCAATATGCCTTGATCCGCCCGAGGAGAATCCGAGTGAAAGCAGCAACCAGAGTGATAGTAGCGTGTGTCAGCAAACAACTCTAAGCTAAACTGATTACAGATAGGTAGTGCGGACTACACTACTTTTCTGTAATCACCTCACTCACTCTGAGGTGAGTGAAGTGCCCTACTTCTATCTCACGGGTAGTGGTAGTGTAGCTGGGCTATTGATCCTGGTGAAGGAGCCCTATCAAGTCAAGTAAAGGCCGGGCGAGGGGAATAGCAAGCAGGGTCACTTCCGCAAGCAAAGGAAAAGACCCTTCCGGTGAGATCTGTAGCGCAGCAGCCAACCGCCTATTCTAGTAACGTAACGTACTGGCATTCAAGCAAGCGCAAGCATGAGGCAGCGCCGCAAGGAGCCCAGAGCCTGAGATACTAACCCTAAAACAAAAGTCAAAAACAGCAGAAGAGCCCTGCTCCGAAGAACCAAAAACACGGAGCAAGCAAAGCTCTTTCCTGTTCAAATAAAGCAAGCGGTTAGGAACAAAAAATAGCCAAGCAAGCAAGTCATGCCCCTATCTATCACGGCGCTCCGCCGCTATTCTCTATAGAAAACAGAATAGATTCTCTCTCTTTATCCTATAGCGGGATTTTGGGAGGACCCCACCAGAGGGAGTGACATGAATCCACGTCGACGTTATTGATTTCAGATATGGGGAGCACTATACATAGATAGAAGCAAGCGCTACGAAAGCAACAAACTACCTACCCCAGTCCATCCCTTCACCCAGATAATGACCATTTAAGCACCTCTGGAAGCAGACAGAAAGAGATGGCAGAGTAAGCGCCTCGTCCTTATACAACTTTCCCTGTGTTCTATCACTCCCCCCTCTCACTTAAAGGCAGGCCTGCCCAAGGAAGAAATCACAACCAGGGCTATATTCACCTCTATCTTAGGTAGCCTCCTCACTAAACACAAGTAAGAGCTAGCTTGC